TTTTTTTATATTTCTACGATATTTTTATGAGAGTGGGTCAAGAGCTATAACTATAAAAGATATTGCTGTGTAGTCCTTTAAATCATATATTAAAGCTTCGATATATTAAATATTTATATATATATATATGTATATTAATAGTTTTGAACAGATAAATGGTGTATATATATATATATATATATTAATGTGTTCTTGTATTGCTATAAATTAATTATAACTTATAAGATCATGATACTTCAATAGACCAATTTAATGCTGATATGAAGAAAAAAAAAAGAGCTATAACTATAAAAGATATTGCTGTGTAGTCCTTTAAATCATATATTAAAGCTTCGATATATTAAATATTTATATATATATATATGTATATTAATAGTTTTGAACAGATAAATGGTGTATATATATATATATATATATATTAATGTGTTCTTGTATTGCTATAAATTAATTATAACTTATAAGATCATGATACTTCAATAGACCAATTTAATGCTGATATGAAGAAAAAAAAAAGAGCTATAACTATAAAAGATATTGCTGTGTAGTCCTTTAAATCATATATTAAAGCTTCGATATATTAAATATTTATATATATATATATGTATATTAATAGTTTTGAACAGATAAATGGTGTATATATATATATATATATTAATGTGTTCTTGTATTGCTATAAATTAATTATAACTTATAAGATCATGATACTTCAATAGACCAATTTAATGCTGATATGAAGAAAAAAAAAAGAGCTATAACTATAAAAGATATTGCTGTGTAGTCCTTTAAATCATATATTAAAGCTTCGATATATTAAATATTTATATATATATATATGTATATTAATAGTTTTGAACAGATAAATGGTGTATATATATATATATATATATTAATGTGTTCTTGTATTGCTATAAATTAATTATAACTTATAAGATCATGATACTTCAATAGACCAATTTAATGCTGATATGAAGAAAAAAAAAAGAGCTATAACTATAAAAGATATTGCTGTGTAGTCCTTTAAATCATATATTAAAGCTTCGATATATTAAATATTTATATATATATATATGTATATTAGCAACAACGTTAAGGGTTAATTATATGTAAATATACAATAAATATATTATATTTAATTTTCCTCGCTTTATAGCTTTAAAAAAAGCGAGGAAAATTAAATATTTAGGAATTATATAAGATGAATTAATTTAAAAATTTATTGTTGACCCGGTTAATTAAAAGTTTATAAAAAGATTGCAATTAGAAGGGAGGGCGAAATTGTGAATTTTTTTCTAAATAATAATTTAATAAAATTTATGGCTAGGTTTTGTTAAATTGTATTTAGTTTTCTATGAAATGGCTTGGGGGGAAATTTTGATTATGACCCGGTAATTTGTTCGATAATTAAAAGATTGCAATTAGAAGGGAGGGCGAAATTGTGAATTTTTTTCTAAATAATAATTTAATAAAATTTATGGCTAGGTTTTGTTAAATTGTATTTAGTTTTCTATGAAATGGCTTGGGGGGAAATTTTGATTATGACCCGGTAATTTGTTCGATAATTAAAAGATTGCAATTAGAAGGGAGGGCGAAATTGTGAATTTTTTTCTAAATAATAATTTAATAAAATTTATGGCTAGGTTTTGTTAAATTGTATTTAGTTTTCTATGAAATGGCTTGGGGGGAAATTTTGATTATGACCCGGTAATTTGTTCGATAATTAAAAGTTTTATTCTGGCTGAGGTATTAATTTAGTAAATGAATTTCATGTAGGTGTTGAATCTAAAAGAGTTGAAATAATGCAGAAGTTAATATTATACAATTAAGTTGATTTAGATATAGTAATTTATAAAAATATTGGTTAAGAACGTGCCAGCTGCCGCGGTTAAACGTTTGATGTAAATTAATAGGGTTGATTTAGAAAGTAAGGAGTAGGTTTTAATTATTTGTATAAATTAATATGGGGATGAAATGTTATATTAGTTAAATGAGATATAATTATTTTGAAGCTTTGAAATTTTGTGATAAACTAGGATTAGATACCCTATTATAATAAATGTAAATGAGTTAATTAAAGTAGTAAGAGGTAAGATCTTGAAACTTAAAGAATTTGGCGGTGTTTTATTCTATTCAGAGGAATCTGTTTTGTAATTGATAATACACGATTTAGGCTACTTAATTTTAATTTGTATATCGCCGTCATCAGATTATCTTATTTGAAAGGTTAAAAGCTCAGGATGTTTTTTAGAAAAATATGTCAGGTCAAGGTGCAGTTTATAATTAAGAAATAATGGATTACAATAAATCAATATTTATTTACGGATTAATTAAATGGATTGATTAGGAAGGTGGATTTGAAAGTAAATTAATTGAAAATAATTAATTGAAGGAGCTCTAAAATATGTACATATCGCCCGTCGCTCTCAATTCAGTTGAGATAAGTCGTAACAAAGTAGATGTACTGGAAAGTGTATCTAGAAGGAAATAAAAGTAGAGTTTGTATTAAACATTTCATTTACACTGAAGGGAAATCTGGTTATGTCAGATTACTTTTAAAGTTTTGTTTATTATTATTTATATGAAGATTAATATTTAAATTAAAATTGTAAGATTTTTAGTACGATTTGGAATATAAAGTAATAATTATAGTGTATTAGTACTGAAGAGGAAAAAAATAAGATATTTTGAAGAATATATACATATAGTATCTTGTGTATCAGAGTTTATTAAAATATAATTTTATATTTAAATGTTCTCGAATTTTTGGAGATTTATTAATTTAATTTAGTTATTGTTGAATGATTATTAAAAATATATTAATGGGAATGAAATGTTTGTCGTTCAAAAAGGTATCTAGTTTTTTAAGAAAAAAATTAAATTTTTGTTTATAATTTTTTTTAATTATTAATGGATTATAAGATTAGGATTTTAGGGATAAGCTTAGAATTTATTATTAAATTTTATATATGAAATAGGGAAAGAATATATTTTATAGTGATAAATTTTTGTAATGTTTAATAACTGATTATTGTTTATGAAGATTTATGTAAGATTAATTTAAAAATTAAAATAATTAGTGAAATGGGACAATTAATGGAATAATGATAAAATTAGTAAATATAAGATTAAATTAAGTATTAATTGTGAAAATTTAATTGAAGGAATTAGGCAAATATGATGTTTTCGCTTGTTTATCAAAAACATGTCTTTATGGAATAAGGAATATAAGGTTGAACCTGCCCAATGAAATAGTTAAATGGCTGCGGTATTTTGACCGTGCAAAGGTAGCATAATCATTAGTTTTTTAATTGGAAACTGGAATGAATGGTTTGACGAAAAATAGTCTGTCTATTATTGAAATATTGAAGTTTATTTTTTAGTTAAAAAGCTAAAGTGAATATAAGGGACGAGAAGACCCTATAGAGTTTATACATTTAATGATTTTATAAATTTAGAAGTTAAAGTATATTTTGTGTATAATTATTTAATGTATTTAATTGGGGTGATGAGAGAAAATAATTAACTTCTATTGTATCATTACTAGGATGCTAGGATAATTTTTATGATCTTGTATTACGGATAGAAAGAAAAAATTACCTTAGGGATAACAGCGTAATTTTATTTGAGAGTTCTAATCGATGATAAAGTTTGCGACCTCGATGTTGGATTAAGATTATTATTGGATGAAGGAGTTCAATAAATAGGTCTGTTCGACCTTTAAATTCTTACATGATCTGAGTTCAGACCGGTGAGAGCCAGGTCGGTTTCTATCTTTAATAAGCTATTATAATTTAGTACGAAAGGACCAGTTATATAATAAATTATTAATTAAGGAATATAATTAAGTACTATTTTGACAGAAAAGTGTAATAAATTTAGAATTTATGAATATAGAATTAATCTATAAATAGTATTATGCAAATGGTTTTATTAATTATTTATTTTCTTGTGTTAGTTGTTATGATTTTAGTAAGAATAGCTTTTTTGACACTTTTGGAGCGTAAAGTATTAGGTTATATTCAAATTCGTAAGGGACCAAACAAGGTTGGTTATTTGGGAATTTTGCAGCCTTTTGCTGATGCTGTAAAGCTTTTTTTAAAAGAAGAAAGTCATCCTTGGATATCAAATTATTTGCTTTATTGAATTTGTCCTGTATTAGCATTGATTTTGTCTTTATTAATTTGATTAATTTTCCCTTTTATTACTCATTTTATTTCTTTTGAGTTTGGTCTATTATTTTTTTTGTGTTGTACTAGAATAGGAGTTTATAGAGTGATATTAGCTGGGTGATCTTCAAATTCTAGTTATGCTTTATTGGGAAGATTACGAGCTGTAGCGCAAACGATTTCTTATGAAGTAAGATTAGCTTTAATTTTATTGTCATATATTTTAATAATAGGAGGATTTAATTTAATAAATTTTTATATTTATCAGGAGTATATATGATTTATTGTAATAAATTTACCTTTGGGGTTAGTATGATTTTCTACAATATTAGCTGAAACTAATCGTACTCCTTTTGATTTTGCGGAGGGGGAATCTGAATTAGTATCAGGATTTAATGTTGAATATAGAAGAGGTGGTTTTGCTTTAATTTTTATAGCCGAGTATGTTAGAATTTTATTTATAAGTCTTATAATGGTTGTATTAAATTTGGGATGTAATATAAAGTCTGTTATTTTTTTTGTCGAAATTGTATTAATTAGTTTTTTATTTATTTGAGTTCGTGGAACCTTACCTCGGTTTCGATATGATAAATTAATGTATATATCTTGGAAGATTTATTTACCTTTGTCTTTAAATTATTTAATGTTTTTTGTTAGATTAAAGATTTTATTAAATTGTATTAGATGTTGAGACATTTTTGGTAAAGTTAATAAAAGATTTAAACTTTTTTTTAATGTTTTCAAAACATTGGCTTCTAAAAGCTTATTAACTAATTATAATTGGGTGTTATGAAGTTAAGAGGTCTCATATTTTATGGAAGATAAAGTTTAATGGGAATAAAATAAAATAAATGATTGTTAAGACTTGTCCTGTTATAACGTAGGGTGCTTCAACAGGGCGTGCTCCGATTCATGTTAAAAGAATTACAGTAGAAAAGAAAGATCAAAATAGAAATTGATTTAATGGGTAAAATTGAATTGTTCTAAATTTATTTTTAGGTAATAAGGGTAGAATAAATAAAATACTAATAGATAGTACTAAGGCAATAACTCCTCCTAATTTATTGGGAATTGACCGTAAAATTGCGTAGGCAAATAAAAAGTATCATTCGGGTTGAATATGAATTGGGGTTACTAAGGGATTTGCGGGGATGAAATTATCTGGATCTCCTAATAAATAAGGATTTTGTAAGGTTAATCAAAATAATAAGAATATTAGAATGATAACACCAATAATATCTTTTAGGGTGAAGTAAGGATGGAAGGGAATTTTATCTATATTTCTATTAATTCCTAAAGGATTATTAGAACCTGTTTGATGAAGGAACAAGAGATGAATTATAATAAAAGCTGAAACAATAAAGGGAAGAAGGAAATGGAAAGCAAAAAATCGAGTAAGGGTGGCATTATCAACAGCAAATCCACCTCAAATTCATTGAACTAGAGTATTTCCTAAAAATGGAATAGCAGAAAGAAGATTAGTAATAACAGTTGCTCCTCAAAAAGATATTTGACCTCATGGTAGAACGTAGCCTATAAATGCAGTAGCTATAACTAAAAATAAAATGATTACACCAACATTTCAAGTATGTATTAAATTGAAAGAATTATAATATATACCACGGCCTACGTGGAGATATAAGCAGATGAAAAAGAAAGATGCTCCATTGGCATGAAGAGTACGAATTAATCAACCATAATTTACATCTCGTATAATATGATTAACACTAAAGAAAGCTAAATCAATATTAGCTGTATAGTGTATAGCTAAAAAAATACCAGTTAAAATTTGAATTAATAAACAAAGACCTAATAGGGATCCAAAATTTCATCATGATGAAATATTAGAAGGTGCTGGTAAATCAATGAGAGCATTATTAAAAATTTTAAACAAAGGGTGGTTGTAACGTAGAGGTTTATTCATTAGTTTATTTGACGTAATGGGCCTTTAAAAATATTAGAAATTTTAGTTACAATAATTAAGGTAATTAAAAGATATAATATTAGAAATCAAGTTAATTTATAATTAAAATAGCTGAATAAGTTATTTAAGGATAAATGTGTTTGTTCAAATAGATTAAATGATAAATTTATAAGGGGGAAATTGTCTGATATTGCTGTTGAAGAAATATTTAATTGATTAATGAACATAATTCTGAATATAAGAATGATTACTATAAGAAGGGTAAATAAAATATTAATTTTTTGTGAAGAAAATAAGATATTTGGTGTTAAGCTTGTTATATAAATAAATAGAACAAGTATTCCCCCTAAAAAAATTAAGAATAAGATATAAGAAAATCATATATTAAATGAGAATTTTCCAATTAATAGACATATAAAAAGGGTTTGTATAACAATAAGTATTGTAGAGGATAAAGGATGATTAGAAAATATGAATAGTTGGTTGATAATAAGTATACAAGGTATAATTAATTGATGGAAGATGATTCAAGGGTAGTTTAAAAAAATATTAATTTTGGAGATTAAAGATAGATAAAGAAGTCTCCCTTGAAGTTTTAAAAAAAAATTTTATTTTTGATTTACAAGACCAATGTTTTTTTTTAAACTATTAAAACTTATGGAAATTTGAACGGTTTTATTAATTATTATTTTTTATTTTAGAGGATTAATAGTTATTGTTTTAAAACGTAAACATTTGATTATAACTTTATTAAGTTTGGAGTATATAATGTTAATGATATATTTTTTTGTTTATATATATTTATGACAATATGAAAGAGAGTTATATTATTTAATAATATTTTTAGTATTTTCAGTTTGTGAAGGAGTATTGGGGTTAAGTATTTTAGTATCAATAATTCGAAGACATGGAAATGATTTTTTTCAATCTTATATAGTTTTGCGATGTTAAAATTTATTATAATATTAAGTAGTTTGATCCTTTTTTTTAATTTTTATATTGTAGAATGATGAATGGTGCAAGTATTATTATTTTTGATATTTTTTTTATTTTTTATTAATATGGGAATAAGATTAGAAAATAATTTTTTAGGATATATAATGGGGTTAGATAATTTGTCTTATGGTATGGTATTATTAAGAATATGAATTTGTAGATTAATGCTTATAGGTAGAGGTTCTATTTATTATAGGAATATACATAAGAATTTATTTTTAATTATATTGTTAATTATAATTTTATTTTTATTATTAACTTTTAGAAGAATAAGAATGATTTATTTTTATTTATTTTTTGAAGCTAGTTTAATTCCTACAGTTTTTATAATTTTTGGTTGAGGATATCAACCGGAACGACTTGAAGCTGGCTTATATTTATTATTTTATACTCTATTGGCATCTTTACCTTTGTTAATTGGAATATTAAAAATTTATAGGGAAAGTTATTCATTGTTATTTATTTTTATAAGGAATATTGAAATTATTGATGTTATTATGTATGTTGTGATGATTTTAGCTTTTTTAGTAAAAATACCTATATTTATATTACATTTATGACTCCCAAAAGCTCATGTTGAGGCTCCAGTAGCGGGGTCAATAATTTTAGCTGGTGTTTTATTGAAATTAGGGGGGTATGGACTATTACGAATTATGGGTTTAATTATAAAGAAGGGGGTTGAATTTAATTATGCTATTATTAGAATTTCTTTAGTAGGAGGAGTAATGGTAAGATTAGTTTGTTTACGACAGGTGGATTTGAAATCTTTAATTGCTTATTCTTCTGTGGCACATATAAGAATTGTTTTGGGGGGGATATTTACTTTAACAATTTGGGGATTTCAAGGAAGATATACATTAATATTAGCTCATGGTTTGTGTTCATCAGGTTTATTTTATTTAGCTAATGTAATTTATGAACGATTAGGGAGTCGGAGTTTAATAATTAATAAAGGATTAATGAGATTTATACCTAGTATAACAATATTTTGATTTTTGTTGAGTTCATCTAATATAGCAGCACCTCCTTCGTTAAATTTAATGGGTGAAATCTGTTTATTAAATAGAGTGGTAAGATGAAGATTTATAAGAATGGTTTTATTAATAAATTTATCTTTTTTTAGAGCGGCTTACAGATTATACTTATATAGATCTACTCAGCATGGGAAAATGTATTCTGGGTTGTATTCTTGTAGAAGAGGAAGTCTTCGAGATTATTTAGTATTAATTTTACATTGATTACCTTTGAATTTAATAATTTTGAGGGGTGATTGTTGATTAATTTGGTTTTAGTTTAGGTAGTTTATTTAGAATATCAATTTGTGGAATTGAAGGTATATAAAAATATTTTAGACTATGCTTTGAAAAATTTCTTTATGTAAAATTGGATTTTTTGTATTGATGTTAATGAGTATTTTTTCATTTTTTGGGGGAAGTTATTGTTTGTTATGAAGATATCAGGTGATTATTGAATGAGAATTATTTAATTTAATAACTTCGTCTGTGAATATGGTTGTTTTATTTGATTGGATATCCTTATTATTTATAAGTTTTGTGTTAATAATTTCTAGATTAGTAGTTTATTATAGAGAAGAGTATATAATAGGAGATGAAAATTTAAATCGTTTTATTATTTTAGTATTTATATTTGTGGGTTCTATAATGATATTAATTATTAGACCAAATTTAATTAGAATTTTACTAGGATGGGATGGGTTAGGTTTAACTTCTTATTGTCTGGTTATTTATTACCAAAATATTAAATCTTATAATGCGGGAATATTAACAGCTTTAACTAATCGAATTGGTGATGTAATATTGTTAATAGGTGTGGCATGAATATTAAATTATGGAAGATGAAATTATTTAAATTATATTAATATAATTGATATACAAGAAATATGAATTGTAGGGTTAATAGTATTTTTGGGGGCATTGACTAAAAGAGCTCAAATTCCATTTTCATCTTGATTGCCTGCTGCTATAGCAGCACCTACCCCAGTTTCTGCTTTAGTTCATTCTTCAACTTTAGTCACTGCAGGGGTTTATTTATTGATTCGATTTGATAAGTTAATTCAAGATAGAAGTTTAAGAAATTTATTATTAATTATTGGTTGTTTGACAATATTTATAGCTGGCTTGGGGGCTAATTTTGAATTTGATTTGAAGAAGATTATTGCTTTATCTACATTGAGACAATTAGGGTTAATAATAAGTTCTATTGGTATAGGTTACTCTGAATTAGCTTATTTTCATTTATTAACTCATGCTTTATTTAAGGCTTTATTATTTATATGTGCTGGATGTATTATTCATGGAAATAATAATAATCAGGATATTCGAAGATTAGGAATATTATGAATATTAATACCTTTAACATCTATTTGTTTTAATGTTTCAAATTTAGCACTTTGTGGTATACCCTTTTTATCAGGGTTTTATTCAAAGGATTTAATTTTAGAAATAATATCGATGAGAAATTTTAATATTTATATTTATTTTCTTTATTATTTTTCTACTGGATTAACAGTTATATATTCATTTCGGTTAGTTTATTATTCAATAAGAGGATGTTGAACAGGAAGAATATTATTAAATGTAAATGATGAAATTAACAGAATAACTATTAGAATGATATTATTGATACTTATAGCTGTAATAGGGGGAAGAATATTAAGTTGATTTATTTTAATTATTCCTAAAATAGTAAATTTAAATTTTTTGATAAAGGTTTTAGTAATAGTTGTTATTATACTAGGTGGATGAGTAGGATATATTTTATTTAATAAGATGAATTTAATATTGAAGGTTTATAGTGGGAATAAAATTATTGAATTTTTGGGAAGAATATGATTTTTACCTTACTTGTCTACTTTTATAATAAGTTTTTATCCATTGAAGATTGGAAATATAATTTTTAAGAATTTTGATAAGGGGTGAATAGAAGAAGTAGGTGGTTATGGTGTTAGGAAAATAGTATTGGTTGGTATAAAAAAGAATCAGTGGTTTCAGGATAATGAATTAAAAATCTATATTATAAGATTTTTAATTTGAATATTACTTTTATTATTTTTAGTTTAAAGATTTGAGTAGCTTAAATAAAGTTTTTCATTGAAGCTGAAAAGATAAATTTATAATTTCTCGAATATTGAGTCAAATTAGGAATCTTAAAAATAGAATCTATTATTTATACAATGAAAATGTATTGTTTTTATTAAACTATATAAGAAGATAAGAAATATTAACAATATAATTTGCTAAGTAAAAGTTAGCAGCTTTTTTAAAATATTTCTTTAATTGGAAATTATTTCAATAATATTATTAACAGTAATATACCTCTGTTTTGGTTTCAATTAATTATTAAAGTAAGGGTGTGCTACCTTAATTTAGGTCGAAACTAAATACATCTAAATGATTCAAACTTTGAGAATAATTGAATGATCAATACTTTTTGACTGCAAATCAAATGTTATATTTAACTATAAACCCTATGTAATTCAATGTAAAGCGCCATTTGATCATTCATGATATAATCCTATAAGAAGAATAATAATAAAAAATGTTAAAGTAATTGTTCATAGATAAATATTTCTAGTATTTAAAATAATAATTGAGGGGAGAAGTAAAGCGATTTCTACGTCAAAGATTAAGAAAATGATTGTAATAAGAAAAAATTGTAAGGAAAAGGGTAAGCGTGATGATCTTTTGGGATCGAATCCACATTCAAATGGACTGTTTTTTTCACGATTAACTTGTAATTTTTTGGAAATTGTAGTTGTAATTATTATTACAATTAATGGAATTAATAAAGGAATAAGAAAAAGAATTAAAGAAATTATAATTATTTATTTTTAATGAAAATCTTTTTAATTGGAAGTTAAATGTACTTTGTATATACTAAATAAATTATTTAATTACCTCATCAGTAAATTGAAATATATAAAAATAATCATACTACATCAACGAAGTGTCAATATCAAGCTGCTGCTTCAAAGCCAAAGTGGTGGGATGAGGAAAAATGACAAGAGATGTGTCGAAGTAAACAGATTATTAAAAAAGTTGTTCCAATAATAACATGAAGACCATGGAATCCTGTAGCTATAAAAAAAGTGGAACCATAAACTGCATCTGCAATTGTAAAAGAAGCTTCTAAGTATTCGTAAGCTTGAAGAATTGTAAAATAAATTCCTAATATGATAGTAAAGAATAATCCTTGAGTTGTTTGTGAATGGTTATTTTCTATAAGACTATGATGGGCTCAGGTAACAGTAATACCGGATGCTAATAGAATTGCTGTATTTAGTAAAGGGATTTGTAAGGGGTTAAAAGGATAAATACCTGAAGGTGGCCATTGACATCCGATGTCAATGGCGGGTGAAAGTCTTCTATGGAAAAATGCTCAAAAGAAAGAGATAAAAAAAAAAATTTCTGAAATAATAAATAAGATTATTCCTCAACGTAAGCCGTAATTGACAGATAGAGTATGACATCCTTGAAAGGTTCCTTCACGAGTAATATCTCGTCATCATTGAATTATTGTTAGAATAATAATTAGTACACTTAATATAAATAATGAAAGATTAATTTGGTGGAATCATTTAATTATTCCTGATGTTAAAGAAAAAGCACCAATAGCACCTGTAATAGGTCAAGGTCTAAAGGTTACGAGATGAAAAGGGTGATTTGAGTGTCTCATAAGTAGTTTCTCTAGAATATAAAGATGATAGAACAGCGAAGACGTAAGATTGAATAATAGCTACTGCTGACTCTAAAGTTAATAATATTAATTGGGTAATAATTAGGATATTGAGTATAATTGGTGAATTTATAAGGGATGGACCTGTATTTCCTAATAATGTTAATAGGAGATGACCTGCAATTATATTAGCAGCTAGGCGGACTGCTAAGGTTCCGGGACGGATTATATTTCTGATGGTTTCAATGCATACTATAAAGGGTATTAATAGGGAAGGAGTACCTTGGGGTACTAAGTGTGCAAATATATGTTGAGTATGATTAAATCAGCCATATAATATAAAGGAAATTCATAATGGCAATGCTAGACTGAGAGTAAATGATAAGTGACTTGAACTTGTAAAAATGAATGGAAATAGTCCTAGAAAATTGTTAAATACAATAAAAGAAAATAATGAGATAAAAATGAAAGTTGAGCCTTGAGAGTTAGGTCCTAATAAGATTTTGAATTCTTTATAAAGAGTTTGAATGGCATTATTTCATAATACTGAGTAACGGGATGGAATAAATCAGAAAGGTATGGGAATAAATGATAAAAATAGTAGGGTACTGATTCAGTTAATTGATCAGTTTATAATTCTTGAAGATGGATCAAATACTGAAAAAAGATTTGTTATAATGATCAATTGAAATTTGTACGTTGATTTAAAGTTATATTAGAAAAGGTTAAATGTTGATTTTGATTAATTGGTAGTTTGGAAAAATAATAATAGGTAAAGGTTGATATTAAGAGGAAAGAAAGGGAAAAAAATAAAAATAGGCTAAATCATCATAAGGGGGCTATTTGTGGGATCAAAAAATATCTAATAATAGATAATGTTAACTTGACAAGTTAATGTTATAAATTTAACTAATTTTTTCATCAGAAGTAGATGTTAATTACTATAAATTGGTTTAAGAGACCATTACTTACTTTCAGTCATCTGATGAGAAGGACTTAATTCAGTTAATAAAGGAGTTTAAAGTAGTTCTTTCGATTACGATTGGTATAAATCTATGATTTGTTCCACAAATTTCTGAACATTGGCCATAATAAACACCAGGACGATTAATAAAAAATCTTCCTTGATTTAATCGTCCTGGTGTTGCATCAATTTTGATACCTAAGGCTGGGATAGTTCATGAGTGAATTACATCTGCTGCGGTAATTAGAATACGAGTTTGTGTATTAATAGGAAGTACAATTCGATTATCAACTTCAAGAAGACGAAATATACTTGATGTACTATCTGAAGTTGGGATTATGTATGAATCAAATTCAATTTTGTTTTTGAAGTCTATATATTCATAACTTCAGTATCATTGGTGGCCAATGGACTTAATGGAAATTAATGGATTTATTGTATCATCAAGTAAATAAAGTAAACGTAGGGAAGGAAGGGCAATAAAAATCAGGATAATTGCTGGTAAAATGGTTCATACAATTTCAATAAGTTGACCTTCTAATAGAAATCGATTAGTAAAGTTGTTAAAAAATAGAGAAATTATAATATATGAAACTATAATGGTAATTATAGAAAGAATTAAAAGGGTATGATCATGAAAGAAAATTAGTTGTTCTATTAATGGTGAGGCAGCATTTTGTAAGTTTAATTGTGTTCATGTAGCCATAAAATTCTAATAAAAAGAGATCTTTTATTTATGAAGCTTAAATTCATTGCACTATTCTGCCATATTAGATAAAAATGGATTAGGATCAGTAGAAGTAAATTAGTTAGGATTTAATTGTGGAAATTATGGGCAATTCGGAATAGGAATGTTCAGCTGGTGGTAGATTATGTATTCATTCAATAGATCTTGATATTCTTGTGGGATATAACGAAGTTCGGGAAGTTGTAAAACTTTCTCAAACAATAAAAATTAAGATTAAAATTCTAATTAATGAAATTGTGGAACCTAAGGATGATACAATATTTCATGAAATATAAGCATCTGGATAATCTGAGTATCGACGGGGTATTCCAGCTAATCCTAAAAAGTGTTGAGGAAAAAAGGTTAAATTTACTCCAATAAATATAACTATAAATTGAATTTTTAGTCATGTATTATTTAGTGTTAAGCCTGTAAATAAAGGATACCAGTGGATAATTCCTGCTATAATTGCAAAAACTGCTCCTATGGATAAAACGTAATGAAAGTGAGCTACTACGTAATATGTATCGTGTAGGATAATATCAATTGATGAGTTTGCTAATACGATACCTGTTAGTCCTCCAATGGTAAATAAAAATACAAATCCTAAGGATCATAAGAGGGATGGAGAAAGGGAAAATTGTGTTCCATGTAAAGTAGCTAATCAACTAAAAATTTTAATACCAGTAGGTACGGCAATAATTATGGTTGCTGAAGTAAAGTAAGCACGTGTATCAACATCTATACCAACTGTAAATATATGATGTGCTCATACAACAAATCCTAAAAGACCGATTGTTAATATAGCATAAATTATTCCTAAAGTTCCAAAAGCTTCCTTTTTTCCTCTTTCTTGACTAATAATATGAGAAATTATTCCAAATCCTGGGAGGATTAAAATGTAGACTTCTGGGTGTCCAAAAAATCAAAATAAATGTTGATATAAAATTGGATCTCCTCCTCCTGCGGGATCAAAAAAGGATGTATTTAGATTTCGGTCTGTAAGTAATATTGTAATAGCTCCTGCTAGTACTGGAAGGGAGAGTAAAAGTAATAATGCTGTAATTCCTACAGCTCATACAAATAAAGGAGTTTGATCTAAGGTTATACCAGGAGCACGTATATTAATCATTGTGGTAATGAAATTAATTGCTCCTAAAATTGAGGAGACACCAGCAAGGTGTAAAGAGAAAATAGCTAAGTCTACTGAAGCACCAGCATGAGCGATATTAGCTGAAAGGGGTGGATACACTGTTCATCCTGTTCCTGCTCCACTTTCTACTAAACTTCTTGCTAGAAGAAGGGTAAGGGATGGTGGGAGAAGTCAAAATCTTATATTATTTATTCGAGGGAAAGCTATATCTGGGGCTCCTAATATTAAGGGGACTAATCAATTTCCAAATCCACCAATTATGATAGGTATTACTATAAAGAAAATTATAATAAAAGCATGAGCAGTAACGATTACATTATAAATTTGATCGTCACCAATTAAGGATCCTGGTTGACCTAGTTCTGTTCGAATTAAGATTCTGAGGGAAGTTCCTAATATTCCAGCCCATACACCAAAAATGAAATATAATGTACCAATATCCTTATGATTTGTAGAGAAAAATCATTGTTGCGGTAAGATGGCTGAGTTGAGGCGGTAAATTGTAAATTTATTTACGAAAAATGATTTTCTCTTATCAATAATGTTGGCTTTATATTCAATTATGATTTTAGATTGCAAATCTAAAGGTGTAGGTTTACTAAGGCTTGAAATTCTCTTTTTCAATTTTAGCTTTGAAGGCTAATAGTTTTTTTAACTTAAAGCCTTGGTTAGATAAAATTGAAAAAGAGAATAAAACAGGGTAGCCCTAAAATTGAAAAAGAAGATAAATTTGTTAAAAGGGATATCATAATTGAATTGGTAGGATGTAAAATAAATAATCATTTATTAGAAGAGGATGAGAAAAGGAAAATTTTAATGGAAATTTGTAAATAATAATATAAAGTTAAAATGGATGTTACAATTATTATTGTTAATAAAAAATTAATGTATCAGATTGATTGAAGGGATTCAATAATTATTCATTTTGGAAAAAATCCTAAGAATGGAGGTAGTCCTCTTAATGAAAGAAAGTTTATACTAATAAAAAAGTTGTATAAATTATTATTGGAGGAATTAAAGGATAAAAATTGGTTAATATGAGAAATTTGATTAGTAAATAATAGTAAAGTTAATGAAAAATTAATTAGAAAATAAATTGAGAAATAAATTAATCAAATTGAATTATTAAATTGTAGTGCTAAGATTATTCATCCAATATGATTAATTGAAGAATAAGCTAGAATTTTCCGTAAAGAGGTTTGATTAATTCCTCCAATTCTACCAATAATAATGGAAGAAAATGAAATTAAATTAAATCAAATAAAATTTTTAAAAATAAGGGTTAAAATAAAAAAGGGTGCTAACTTTTGTCAGGTTATTAAAATGAAACAATTTATTCAAGTTAATCCTTCTATAACTTTAGGAAATCAATAATGAAATGGACAGGCACCTAATTTTATAAATAAGGTAGTAGAAATGAAAACATAAAAAATTGATTGAATATTTACAAGATTTTTTTCTAAAATAAAAGAAATGATAATAAGAAATAATAATAAGGATGATGCAATAGCTTGAATAATAAAATAGTATAATGCTGCTTCTGTGGAAAAGATATTTATTGAATCAGAAATTAATGGAATAAAGGATAATAAATTAATCTCTAATCCTATTCATGTGGCTAGTCATGAATTGGCAGAAATTGTTATTATAGTTCCAATTAATAACAGAATCAAAAATAAAAATTTAGAAGGATTATTATAGGCAATTAAAAAGAAGAAGATTTTACTTCTATGGATGAGGTATGAACCCAATAGCTTACTTTAGCTTACCTTTTTTTAAAAAAGAGTAAGATTATATATATATTTTAGTGTAAGAAGCACTAGAATTTTTGATTTTCTAAGAAATAGTTTAATTCTATTAAATATAATAAGTAAAATGGGCGGATAAAGTGATTTAATCAATAACAAGAGTAAATTATTACATGATTTATCCTATCAAGATAACCCTTTTTTATCAGGCATCTTGTA